AAATTCTATCGATAAAATTTTAACTTAAAACTACATAACAAACTTAAGACCACAAACCCAAAAACTAAAGTTAAACACAACCCCAAATAAAACCAACCTTCGCTAACAGTACATAATAAACCCCTAAATTCTATATTAATTAACCCTCAACAAAACAAAACACCCAACAAACTAATAAAACCTAAAACCCACATTACAAATATACCTAAACCCTCATAACCAACTAAATTATCTTTAGGTTTAAACACTGATACAAATATAAAAAGAACATAAACACCACCTATATAAACTAAACAAAATATTAAACTATATCAACTAAAACCATACACAAAATAACATATCAATCTAGACACTAAAGATTTTAAAACTAACAATAAACAATAATATATACAATGACTTTTAAATGAAAACATTACTAAATTAATAAAATACAAAGCCATTAACAACTCAACTATCACATTTGTTTAGTTAATTTAACTGTCTTTAACACGAAAAGCTAATATAATTATACTATACTAAAACAAACCTACTTATTATTAACATCAACAACCTCTATCATTATAGGCATAACACCATGATTAACCCCACACAATTCAGCACAATAACCTATAAAAGCACCATGTTGTGACGGACAAAAAAACAAATGATTTAATCGACCAGGAATAGCATCCATCTTTAAATTTAAAGATGGAACAGAAAAAGAATGAATAACATCTGCAGATGTTACAACTAAATGATAAGGAGTACCATAAATCATACGCATAGGCTTATCTACTAAAAAACAGTCCTTCAACATAAATGAATCATAACTACCTTGAGGATACTCATATGTCCAATATCATTGATGACCTATAACCTTTATAGTCTCAGAAGAATAACAATCTAAATTACTAGTAATAAATTTAACTTTTAAAGCACATAAAACTAAAACAACTAACGTAGGAACAACCGTCCATAGTAACTCCACAACCTGATTCTCTCCCCCAAATTTAACACTACCCTTACCTAGAAATATATTTCAGTACAACATAATATAAACAAAACACAAAATAAACATACATACAGCAATAATGTAACACACTATATCATAATACAAAAGAGACAATTTCATTTTAACTGAAATTCATATATTCAGTAACCAACTTCAAATTCATTTAAAGTTACCTTGTTACGACTTACCTCAACACTAAATCGAGGGTGACGGGCGGTGTGTACCTGAGCTAAACTTTCTTCACATTTACAAACTAATTAAACATTACTATTAAGTCCTAAATAACATAACTTTACACTTATGCCTTTATAAATGTAACGCATGTATACTTTTATAAGCAGCACATAGACTTGGCTTAAATGATTACCTACACAAATTAAGTTATTAAACAATAATATTAAACCAGATATACACCAACATAACAAAAGTAAATTAATAGGCGGAACATCCTTTATATCACACCTTCCCCTAAAAAGAATCGCTCACTGCCAAACCATTTTAGTTATTAAACTAAGATATACTTATAAATACATATTAATGGGGTATCTAATCCCTGTCATTATAACATATTTTTAAATAATTTATTTATAAGACATAAAAATAAAATAATTTAACCTAATTTTAAATATTTATAAATAAATTCAAATCTACAAAAAAACAAAGAAAACAGATTAACCGCAGATGCTGGCACTGTGTCCTATCCCCTTTCACTAGTTCATCCTTATTAAACGTTAATTTAAACAAAAAACTATCTACTAACTACAATTCATAAATCTAAAATAACCTAAATTATATAAAATATTTATGTAGTCAATGAACTAACTATTTTCTATTGCCACAATTAAACAAATAAAAGCACAGAATTTACTAAATTCTTTATAACTTTTGCAAAGTTAATACATTATGCTCAACAAAAAAATTTACTGTCCTTTCGTACTGATAAATTTCTATAATAGATAAGAACCGACCTGGCTTACGCCGGTCTTAACTCAACTCATGGAGATTTTAAGGTCGAACAGACCACAAACCCAAATTACTGCACCAGGGCCAAAACCTAAGTCAACATCGAGGTGGCAAACAATCAATTCGATATGATCTCTTATTAATTATTACACTGTTATCCCTGGGGTAACTTAACCCACTAAACCAACACTATAGGGTCTAAATTTTATTAAAAAAATAAAACTTACCCCAAGCAAAAAATAAAGATCCCAGGGTCTTTCCGTCTAATTAAAAAAATGAGGATTCTGAACCCTCAAAACTAATTTCATAAAAACACCAAATATTAAAACTTATCACGTCAAACCATTCAAACAAGCCCCCAATTAAAAGGCAATTAATTATGCTACCTTCGCACAGTCAATATACTGCGGCCATTAATAAAAACATTGGGCAGGCACTACCAACTAAACTTAAAATTGGAAATGTTTTTAATAAACAGACGGAAAAGATTCGAGAAATAATTTGTGTAATGATATTACTTATTTGATGATATATAAGTAACTAATTATTATTATTATAAGCTATTATATTATTTAACATAAACACAAAACAATTAAATTTTTAACAAACTTATAAAAAATAGGTACTTTTAACCTAATTTTACAAAAATTTAATAAATATTGTATAACCTAATAATAGATCTCTTAACCTATTATATAACAATTTATTATTATATAGCTAAATAGATATAAAATTCAACGTATAATTTATCACTTCTTAATATCAATTTTAATAACCTTACCTAGATTAAATAACCATTCTCAACTACTAATAATAAGATCTGAATTATTCGATTAATAAAATAATTTACTAAATCCATCAAGCATGATGCAAAAGGCACAAAAACCAATAAAAAAATTAATTTAACTTATAAATTATAATTGGTTAATGGCCTATCAACCATCATAAGTTTACAAAACCTATATTTTAATTAAACTAATAAACCACGAGCAAACACATAAGTACAATCATCAACTCAACGCATATAATACACACCATATGTATAATCTATATTATAAGGATAACAAAAATAATCATTATGAGAACCTACAGGACTCATAACAAAATCAATAAAATATCTAGATGAACCATAAGACCCTAAAACTTCATTACGATTAATTATCGACTCTCAAAGAATAAAAATAAAAAAACAACCACTAAATGCAGATATAAAAGAACCAACCGTACACACAATTTTAACTCAATTATATGCACATTCATAAACACACACACGACGTGGTAACCCACATAAACCAAAATAATGCATAGGAAAAAAACACAAATTAAATCCTATATTAGAAATAATACACTGACATTGTAACAAACACTTGTTTAAACTTAAACCGGTAATCAATGGTCACCACCATATAAACATAATTATAATCCTAATGTATGAACCTAATGACATCACGTAATGAAAATGAGCAACAACAAATCAAGTATCATGTAATACTTTATCTAATACGCAAGCAGACAACACTATTCCTGTAACACCACCAAACGTAAACAAAACTATAAAAGAAACTATCCACCATAATACAGGATCACTCTTTTTAACCCGAGAATTTAAAAGCATATATAATCATGTAAAAACCTTTATACCTGTAGGTACACCAATAATCATAGTTACAGAACTAAAAAATACAGCCGTCTTAACATCTAACCCAACTGTAAACATATGATGACCCCAAACTCTTCTCCCTAAACAAACAATAGAAAACATAGCAAATAATAAACCATAAAAACCGAAAGCATCCGAACACATACTAATACTTAAACATATATGTCTAATTATACCAAATCCTGGAAGAATCAACACGTAAACTTCAGGATGACCGAAAAACCAAAACATATGTTGAAATAAAACAGGATCCCCACCCCCTAATGGATCAAAGAACGCTGAACTAAATTTACGATCAAACAATAACATAGTAATTGCCGCAGCAAGCACAGGAAGAGTAACAAGTAATAAAATTGAAGTAAACAAATAAGACCACAACACTATAGAAGTACGAGAAAATATTTTAGTAGAAAATATAGTATACAATGTACAAATAAATTTTATTGAACTAAAAATTCTAGAAGCACCTGCTAAATGTAAAGAAAACATTAAAAAATCTACCCCACTACTTCCAGAAAATAACGATGAAGATAATGGTGGATAAAAAGTTCAACCTACACCAGCCCCAAAACATATACTAATCACTAAAAAAACTATCGAAGGAACTAACAACCACGCGCTTAAAGCATTTAAACGTGGTAAATTCAAATCTGAAAGACCACCTATTAAAGGTATTAAATATTTCCCAAACCCACCTATTAATATAGGCATTAAAAAGAAAAAAATCATAATTATACCATGATTAGTAACTAAAAATTTATAACAATCCATAGAAATAACTTTATAATAAGGCTCTAAAAATTTTATACGAATTAACAACCTAAACCTTAAACCAACAAATCCAGACCATAACCCTAATAAAGTATAAATTATACCTACACGCTTATGGTCTAAAGTAAAAATTCATCTTAATAACATTTTTACACTCATAACCATAAGATGACCATAAGCCCCTGAATGTTTTGAAAACATCTAGTCTATCTAACTTAATCTTATAAGAGAAAGTCAAATTAAATTGACAAAAAATTATTAGCAGTAACCTTTAAATTTTCCCTTAATAAAATCAACGAACATACCCAGTAAACACCTCAATTAAATAAGTAAACAATACTATAAATAAAAAAAAATAATAATAAAAAAATTTATTATAGAGTAACCCTTGCATTGGCATATTCAATAACAATGAAACCTCTAAATCAAAAATTACAAATACAACTAACAAAAAAAAATAAGTAACTCTAAAACAATTCAATTTAACAACCCTAGAAAAAAAACCACATTCATAAACACTTCTTCAACTACTATCCGACAACACTAACTTTTTTAAAAAGCTAGAACAAAAAAACCAAACAACAAAAACTAAAGCAATAAACAAAACACAACCAAAAACTAAAGCAACCATAAACCTATGGTGAAACAACACATTACTGAAGTAAGAATCCAGCTCTTATTTTAGAATACATAGATAAACTTACTATTAACGGAATTATTATTCACTATTCACTATATCAAAGTGACCTGCCATATGCAGCCCTATTAACCAAATCTCTCATTGAGACCTAAGGTCCCCAAAACCATCATTCTTAACTTAAACTAAGATTAGTATATTCAAATAATAAACGACTATAATGATATACACTCATTTCTTGAAGTTAACAGCATCATGATTTAAATAATCTATATAGACAAACCTATTTTATTATAACAAATAACCTAATCAACAATAAACATAAACACACACCTCAAAAAAATTTAACAAAATAATCATAACGAATACGTGGTAAAGTAGCACGAGATCACATAAAAAACAATAAAGAAAAACAAAAAAATAATCATCCTAACATATTACCACCAAATAATAACACTCTACCTAATCATGAAAACACAAACATTATTATATATTCACAAGCAAACAAACACGTAAAATAAATACCACTATACTCAACATTAAAACCACTAACCAATTCACTTTCCGCCTCACCATAATCAAAAGGAGTACGATTAGTTTCACACAATATATTTAATAAATAAAGTATAACAATTCCCGGAAATATTAATGCTGAGCATCATAAATCATTTAACATAAAATCACTAAATTTATAAGACAAATAACTTAATCCACAAAAAACCAAAATACACATAAAACAAGCCTCAAACCTTAATGAACCAAATGCACAACGAATAGACCTTAATAATGAATAATTTTTATAACTACCTCAACCAACACATAATAAAGAATAACCACAAAACCTAGTAATAACTAAAAACCAAAGCAATGCCAAAGAATTATAACTATAACTATAATACGAACCAAATAAAACACAATAAAATATTACCAACCCAACTAACAACAACACCCCAGTTAATCTTAAACACCTACGTCTTTGAAAACTAAAACTCTTAAACTTAACTATTAACTTTAAAAGATCTGAAAACCTTTGTAATAAACCTATTAAACCAACCTTATTTGGACCCTTACGAAACTGTGAATAACCTAAAATCTTTCGCTCTCCTAAAATAAAAAATGCTATAACCAATAAACTCAATAACAAACCTAAAATACTAGATATTAATCCAAATAAAACCATATTATAGTAACTTGATCTAAACCATCTATGGTTAGACAAACCATCATTTTAATTAAACTAAAGTCACATTAACAAAAGAACCAAATCCATCTTCGAGACGCAAACCCAATATTTTTTATAAACTATCTTGTTACATAAAATAGTAAAGCTCTAGTAAAGAGTTCAATTGCGTGTAAAACAAACATTTTAAATAAACTACATTACAGTTACACTCATTTATTATACACATTAACAAAAAAATAATCCCTTGCCAACTTATATAAAAAAAACTGCTCGGAGAATCTATAAATTCTCCAAACAACTAATAAATATATAGATGAATATAAAATCCCAATTATCATCCTAAGCTTATAAAACAAAGGAATAGATATAGGAGTTACTAATAACAAAATACAAAACAATCAAAACGATCACCCCTTTATATCTTTTACATCAACAACCTTAATAAAATAAAATACACATAAAGAAGCTCAAAAAAAATAATATCAATAAATAAAAAAACACAACTCCAAACTTGAACAAAAGCACGCCGCCATTAGAGTAGCAACAGAACTTAATGATATATGACACCAAATAAACTCCCATCTCAATCTAAAAAATCAAAATAAAAAACTACACACAAATATAGTAAAAAAACAATCCAAATAAATTAAATTAACATCACATATTTTATATAAAGTTTTTAAAAACAATATAGGAAACTTTAATATAACTCTCAAGATAAAAATAAATATCCATTTACCTAAACTAAAAACTTGATACACCCAAAACATAAACGGAAACATTCCAAACTTGATAACAAACCCAAAAAAAACAAAATAATACAAATTATTTATCAATAACCCAGACACTAAAACCACAGATGATAACCCAGACACTATTATATAACAAAGAATACAACAATAAAACTTATTATTCAATTTAAATTTATATAATAAAGCTGGGATAGCAGACAACCTACCTAATTCTAAAAACACCCAAAAACCTAATAATTTATCAACAACACAACACAACAAACAAAAAAACAAAGAAATCAAAACCGAAAATGCAGCAACATCTAAACGATAATTCAAAACAAACATAGTTAATGATCAACGGAAAAAGATAAAATACATGTAACAATATATCAATGTACTAATGCAACAAATACTTCATAAAAAAACAACAACACTAACAAAATACATCATCAACCTTTGAGAAATCTTAATGATCCTAAAGCAATAGCCCCAAAACACCCTAAACTTATTTTTATAAAAGGACGTAAAATTAAAACTATTGGACGAATAATATAACTAATTAACTCAGCTAAACAAACCAACGGACAAATATATATTGGTGTACCTACAGGTATAAAGGTTCTAAAAAATACTTTAACATCACTACACAACCGACCTAAAAATAAAGATATAAAACCTGTAAAAACTACAACAACTAAAAACACCCAAAATAAATAAGGACTATAACAATAAGGTAACCGATAAAATAAAAACAATAATAAAACACAATTAACCATCATAAAATAATATCATGATACACTATCTAATATCTTATGATTAATTAATCTTATAAAAGAACCAAAATCACTTCTAATAAAAATCATTACTCAACTAGACACTAACGCGTATAATGGAATCATGAACCCCACAGTTTACTTAACTTACTAGTTTCCCTAATTAAATTATCCCCAACGCTTCAAGTTGATGCTTTAAATTTAAGCTAAAGGAAATTTAACGGATTTCTAATCACCTTTATGTCCAAAACATAAAATGCATAAACACCTCATTAAACTATAAAAATAAAAATCCAAAATAACATCAAAAACACAAAACTATTAAAAAATAAAAATAATTATAATAACTAACATTTACACTCTCATACCACTCACTGCGAACCAATAAATGACCACATAAAATTAACGGCACAAGTCCACCAAAAAATAAATAAAACACCCAAAAACCTAATAATAAAACTGAATTAAAGCTTTGCGATACTAAACACACTTCACAAAAAAATTGAATTGTTGTAGGAAAAGAACATAAACTTAACATACTAATTACAACAATAGTTAATAAACAAACACCTTTAATACTAGACTTTAACAATACCCAATTACGAGTGTTTGACATATCATAAAAACATCAAAGTAAACAAAACACAACCCCAGCACTTAAACCATGACCTAAACAATAAAAAAAAGAAAATTTTATAGAAGACCAATCACCAATAAAAAAACCAATAAATGGAACCACAATATGAGATAAACTTAAAAATGCTAATCAACGCTTACCATCCAATTCTGTTGAAGAAATAAGAATAAAACAAACACATAATACACAACAAACAAATAAATAAGACATAAATAAATTATTAAAACAATAACAAGTGCAACGATATATACCTAACAATCCTAACTTCATTATATAACCCCTTAAAAATATTGACACAATTCTAGTAGACTCAGCATGAACTATAGGTAATCATGTATGAAAAGGAAATAAAGGAATTTTAGTAAAAAAAACAAACGATAATATATAATACACTAATGAATAAATTAAAGTTTTATCTACCCAATCTGAAAAAAAAAAAGAACTTTTAATATACGAAAAATAAAATAATATTAATATAAGTGGCAATCTAGTACTTAACAAATAACCCATAAAATATCACCCAGCTAAAAATCGCTCCGAATACGGTGATTCCTTGAATATCAAATACAATAAAGGCAACATAGACAGTTCATAAAAACATCAAAAAAATATACAATGATTTATACAAAATCTTAAAATAGTAAACCATAAACTAACACACAAATAAAACCGTACATTAACACTTAACACATTATAAAACACAATTTGAGAGTATAAACCCAAAAATAAAACCAACATTAATAAATAAAACCTAATAGAATCAAATATAAAAAATTCTTTAAAAACAACACTACTTATAATTGAAACACAATTAACACCTAAACTAAACAACAAAATACTTAACAGAAAAGTCAATAAAACTAAAAATCAACTAATTCTATAGAATATGAACACTCCCATACACAAGTTAGCATAACCAACCCTATAATTACCTCTACAGTAGAAATAATCATTAATGACATAAAAAGCATATGTCTATCTTTTTCTGATAATAATAAACAAAACAACAACACTAACACATTAAAATTCTCTAATAATATCAAACTATTTAAAAAACGTGAAATCGATAAAAGAAATCTAACTAAAATTACACTACTATATAACAAATATAATGTAACCATTTACTAACAAAACTTAAACAAAAACATTGACACCAATATTAGAATCCTAAACACTTGGCATATAACTAAATAAGGATACTCAGGGTGACAACCACCTAAATAAATTAAACTCATAAATAAACTAACCATAAATCAAAAATTAATCTGACGCACAACATTAAACGTACATATCTTACCTTTTGTTGGAACTCATAAAAAAAACAGAATACATAAAATTAACATTAATCCACCTAACTTAGAACCTATACAACGAAGAATGGCATAAAAAGCCAAAAAATATCATTCAGGCTTAATCCTAACAGGTGTTTTTAAAGGATCAGCCTCTAGATATGCCTCTACATCAACCAAAGCATCAGGGAAATAAAATAACCATAGCACCACTCATCTAATAACTAAGTTTAATAATACTAAATCCTTAACTGTAAAATAAGAATGAAAATAAATTAAATCACTTGATTTAATAAAAGAATATAAAGGTTTACCTCTACCAACCTTATGAAGATAAAACAAATGTAAAATCATAAAACCTAAAATCATAAAACCTAAACAAATATGAACACCTAAAACACGTATTAAAGTATTTCCTGACACAGAAAATCCACCAACAATATACTTATAAGCAGTACTACCAAATATCGGTATACTATCTACAATTGAAGTTAAAACAGTAGCAGCTCAATAAGACATTTGATGTCAAGGTAATATATAACCAGTAAAAGCCTCACCCATAACCAATAAATACAAACAAAATCCAACATTCCATACACTCTTCTTCCTATATCTTCTATAATATAAAGAACGACCCATATGTATAAATATAAGCACAAATAATATTTTAACCCCTATAATATGTCAATATCGCAAACATCAAGTAAAAAAAGAATCTTTAGAAAGATTCAGAACAATAAAAAATCTTAACGAACAATCTCTAATATAAACCAAAGACAACAACACCCCAGTTAAAATTTGCAAAACCATAAAAACCGAAAGAACAAATCCTTTACTTCAATAATAATTTAAAGAAAATCTAATAGGCAAATCAATTAATTTACGTCGAAACAAAACAGTCATTTATTTACTAATACTGTATTTATACAAAGTATTCAATAGAACCACAATCTATTAGTTTAAATAACCTATTAGTAATAACAAACATAAACAATTGTATATACTATTAATCAAACATAATCAACAAAATGCCAATATCAAGTCAAAACAGTACATCGATATATACCAAAAGAAGCACTACCCACTAAAAATACAGTCAATAACCCAATTACACCTAATAATACATGACTAAAATGTAAACCTATAGTACAAAAACTACTAGCATAAAACCTAGAATCAAAAATATTAACATCAATATCTTCCATTTCTGAAACTTGTAAGTAAACAAAACACAACCCCAAAATAACAGTAAATAATAAAAATAAATCACAATACTTTCATCCAAATAAATGATGAAATGCTGTCACAGTAATTCTAGATCCCAACAAAACAAAACACCCAACAAAAGGTATCTCTAGTGAACTAGATAAATTTTCATAAGATCAAGAGTCAAAAACCAAACAACAAGTTAAAAAACTACCAAAAATCATTACTTCACTAAAAACAAATAACCAAAAAGCAGACTCATAATAAAATGTCCTATCTAAACCCTCATAAACAAACACCATCAATGATATAACAACAAATAAAAAAAACGGTATTAATAAACTAATTTGTCACAAAAATAAACCAACAAACAATAATCCAACAAAAGAAGCTTTCAATAAAGGAAATATAGACACTTTTATACTATCTAATTAAATAGATCTTCTCCTTGGAAGGGAGGTATAATATGATCTTATACTAATAGCATATATATATTAGTATATTAGTGATGTTATATATTAAATGATATAGTATGTATAGCCCTCTGCTATACATACTATATCATTTAATATATAACATCACTAATATACTAATATATATAGAGAGAGGGGCCCCTCTCTCTATATATATTAATATAATATATTAACATTTATTTTTTGTTAAAAAAATATTAAATAGCTAAATAACGCAAAAACAGAAATAATAGACAAATTTAATATAACTAACTTAAAAACCCTAACAACACTATTAAAACCAATTCCAGTAAATAAACTAATCATTAATTTATCTCAACGGAATAAAAAAATATTTAATATGTATATAATTTCATAAAACTTTTCATAACATAATTCAATTAATTTATCGCAACCAAATAAAGAACTACTTCATATCCTAAATTTCATTTTATCATATAAAAAAACTGCAATTAATATAGATAAAATTTGGAAAATAATCAAAATAATTCTTATAAACGTATATCTGTATACAACTTCGTCTAATGTATAAAATAAATAAAATTTTACAAATAATCAAAAATAAACAATCAACCCTGAATTAAAAAAAAACAATACACCACTTGAACAACTAGACTTAAATTTTAATAATACCCTACACAACCGAAATGAATAAATATACGATAATAACACACATATCCCAACAACACAACACAACACAACATTAACAATTTTTACAAATCTTGATAATAAAAAATGCTTTGTAAAAAACACTCCAATATAAGGGGCCCCGGATAAGCCAATAATTACTAATCATGCCCTAAACAAACCCCAATTACCGTATAAAATTGGAGAATAAACACAATTACTGGCTTGAGACCCTCCTCTACCGCTCATAACATCACCAACTAACATGAATAAAATACACTTAGAAACACCATGCCTCAATAATTGAAACAAAGACAACATCACATCTCCATATAATAAATATAATAAACACCATGCTATATTTTTACAAGTTGATAATGCTACTATCTTCTTCAAATCCATAAAAAAAAAACTACTAACACCAGTTATAAACACAGTTAATAAAAGTAAAACACAAAAAAATAAACAATTTTCAAAAAACAAATTATAATCATAACGCATAGAAAATCAAACACCAGCCGCTACTAAAGTAGATGAATGCACCAATGAACTGACTGGTGTAGGTGCCCGCATTGCTTCCAATAACCAACTGATAAAAGGAAAACTAGCACTCTTGGTAAATAAAATAAAAAAAAAACAAAAAAAACACAATATTCACCTTACATTAACAAAACAACTTAAACCAATTATTAAAAAAATACACACATCACCAAATCGTGAAGAAACCAAAGTAATAATAGATGAACGCAACCTTAAATAATTAGCATAAAATAAAATCAAAAAAAAACTGACTACCCCTAAATATTCCCACAAAACTAGCGTTCTTAGAAAATCACCAGTACATACTAATAAAGCCATAACCCTAACAAACAAAAACACAATCTTTAATAAATCATTAACCTCAGATCTATAACTAAAATAATGTCCAGTATAAATATATGCATACAAAAAACATATTAATAACATAGAACAAACACCAAACCAAATCACATCAAAATCTAATTTCACTAATCAATTATACCCACCAAAAAATAAGAATTTAAACACAACCCCAAAATTAACATCCATTAATATTAAAAACCAAACAACAAAACACAACCCCAAAATAACAGTAAACATACTAAACATAAACATACGGTAATATCATACCAACCTTATGGCCGTAGCATAAGTCTTACATATGTCAAGTAACTAGGAATAATCCATAATTAATGCTTAAAACTAACTCATATACTTCTGACATAGTTACTTAACCTATGTTGCTATTAAAAGCAATTAACATGATTTCAAATCACACTTAAAATCATAAGTATCCGTTTTTCTCCTATATATGTTAAAACAAAGAGGTTTAATTAATTAACCATAAATTGATCCTAAATCAAATCCATAAATTTTCTGGCATCTTTGTTTTTAAAATTTTTAACATATATAGGAGAAAAACGGATAAATTTAATTATTAAATTTATCCGTTTTTCTCCTAGTTGACTATAGCCTTAAAAGAGTTTACAACCCCTCACATTATATATATGTTAAACTAGA